CTGCAATACCACGGATCCTATATCTGGGCAGTCGATGTCTAGGATTACCACTCCCCCTGGGAGCGACTCAACTTCGACGTTAACTGAGTTGGCATCGGGGGGGCGCTTGTAGCCCTTTCTGCTCGACTATGTGAGATAATTGGACCCTTGGATCTTCGGCGAGGCGCCTTTTTCCCTTTTGATAGTAAAGGCGTCTTCCTCTGATGAGCAGATTGCGTAGGATGGTAAACAGAGATCTTCCCCGCCTGCTCGAAATAGTTTTTATGGGTCCCACACTATAGAGATAGGTTATTAGCGGAGATAACAGATTGCTCGGTGTGCCTGGCCTATTCGTTTTCTTAGCCCTACCCAAAAAGAGACTGGAAGGCAGTTTCAGTTTGGCAAGTCCCCAAATTCAATCTCGAATAGTTTTCGAATAATGTTGCAAGGGAGTCGAGGCTGCCTCCACTTCTAATTAACATTTTGTAACCTCGTAACTATACTTAATATACCAGCACCTCACCCCTCACCTCACCCCTGCCGCTGCTAACTCTTCCTTTGCTAGACTTTCGGCCTTTCTTACTCTTAATCCTTGAGATATGGGATTGCTAGTAACAACTGGTGACAGAAACGGCTTGACCTCCCCTAGCTCTTGTGGTACAATTTATTCCCTGCGGAACCTAGACTTATGATTTGGTTCGCAGAAGAGGAGTAGTAGGATGCAGTAGGGCTTGACCAGTTGCTCGCGACGGAACAGGCTGACTAAGCCGCAATCGGCTAAGCAACTAACTCATTAACCTTTAACTCATTTCCATCTTTTTTGTATGTATCCTTGGTTTTCCTTTTTCGTTGCTACTTCAGTGCCGTCGTCGCTGGCAAACTTCAGGTAGTGGTCGGATTCTACCTACTCCATATTTTAGCTCACCTACTTAATTAGGGTAGTTCGTCGGCGTCAGGTTGCCGGATCCTCTTCAGGTAGCCTCGTCGAAACGAAATAAAGAACGAGAGTGAGATATCGAAACTGTCTTCATTTCAAAATGGATTCCTTATTAAAAAGTGATTAATGATGCGGATAAGCTGATACCGACTCGTCAATCTCCTCCATACTCAATCCGCATCATATTACTTGCACGAAAATAGGGAACTCATTAACAAATCAAATTTACCCATGGATTTAATACATTTTTCATCTCTTTATCTGCGTCGCTTACTAATAATGACGAGATCCGGTAAATGAGTGGGTCGCAAAGCCGAAGCCTTAGAAAGAGATTGAAATCCTTTTCAATCTCTTTCTATTTTGTATTTGTAGTTGAAAACAATTGGGAGGAATTTTGGACTCCCTTTATCATCTCAATCTCAGGAGTAATTGAATGACGAGGAGCCGTATGAGGTGGGAATCTCACGTACGGTTCCGTATAGTGACGTTGAAGCTGTCGACTATTCCACGACTACACCAAAAAAACCCAACTCTGCCCTACGTAAAGTCGCGAGAGTTCGATTAACCTCCAAGTTTGAGGTAACGGCTTATATACCAGGTATTGGCCATAATTTGCAGGAACATTCGGTGGTCCCCGTGAGAGGCGGAAGGGTCAAAGACCTACCCGGTGTTAGGTATCACATTGTTAGAGGAACTCTAGATGCTGTAGGGGTGAAGGATCGTAAAAAAGGGCGTTCTAGTGCGTTGCAAAACATTGTCACAACTTGGATCATTGCAATGATTCCGTATCAGTTGTTCTGATATGTTCAATGTGTAGCTGACCCAGCATTGCAAGGGGACTGAAGCCTGCTACTACAGAGATTGATAGAGATTAATTACTACCTATCTATTTGTGTGAAACAACTTGGTGTCTAAGGTGTTCTATTCCAGTAAGTTGAGTTTGACCCGGACTCCCACCTGAGAAAATCTTGGGATGTCTTTTCCTCTTGGAACAGGTTTAGATTACGACCACGGAAATTCAGTAAAGGCTTTATGTACATTTATTGATTGGATTGATAAACCTACGGACATTCCTAGTAAGATAACTGAATTGCAAGATTTTCTCCTTCTATATCTAAACTTCGATTTTTCCTTCTTATCCGTGGAATGGGGGGAAACGGATACTCAATATGCAATGAGTAAATATGATTTGCATCTTCAAAAAGACATGGTTCAACATCATTTGAATAGTTTAGTTTCTATTCAATCATGTGGAAAGCTGTATTCGATGAAAGTCGCACGTGCAGTTTGGAGGGAGATCCCCGATTAACTGGTGGATCCACCCTACAATATGGAGTGACGAAGCCAAAATAGTAGCCTAAGATACCATTGAAATAAAAGAATTGATTGAAATCTGACATATTTAGATTTGTAAACTCGTGTTACATCGGAGCAGTGGAGTGAACAGAAATAAAAATATCGAATCAGATCCAATTTATCGTAATCGATTGGTAAATATGCTAGTCGATCGTATCCTGAAAAACGGCAAGAAATCGCTGGCTTATCATATTTTTTATCAGGCTATGAAGCGGATTAGGTAAAAGACAAATAGGAACCCGCTGTCTGTTCTGCGACAGGCGGTGCGCGGGGTAACTCCCGACGTAGTGACAGAAACCAAACGTGTAGGTGGATCAACTTATCGAGTTCCCGTTGAAGTAGTACCGGCAGCGGGAAAAGCTTCGGCTATCCGGTGGTCATTAATCGCGTGTCGAAAACGCTCAGGTCGAAGTATGGCTTTAAGATCGAGTGATGAATCAATGGATGCCGCCAGAAATTCCGGTAGTGCCATACGTAAGAAAGAGGAGACTCATAAAGTTGCGGAAGCCAACAAAGCTTTTGCCCATTTCCGTTAGTTTCGGATTCGTTCCAACCCACAACAAATATATTTGTTGTGGGTTGGAACCGGGGCACAAACTATCTGGGAATCAAAAGACGCTACAAAGGAAGAAATGGTTGAGTGAGGGGTGAAGGACGAATAACAGCTGTCTAAGCCACAAGTGGGGATTGGCAACTACTTCTTTAGGTTGTTAATTGTTAGACCCTTCCCACTAAAATAGTGGGGGGGGGCCGATGCATAGTGGCGGAGTGCCTCGCAGAAAGGCTTGACACATGACGACCAGTTTTTCAGAGACTGAATTTGATTGGGACGCGCATCATATGCAGTAAAATTTGTTTGAGATAGCGAGAAGAAGCCCCCATATCCGAGAATTCTGAAGACTCAATCAATTTTGGTTGACACAGATAAGTTTTTGTGATATATTCTGGAATAACAAGCTTACTAGCCTGGGGAATCACTAATTATCTCTTGAAAACCGAAAATTACCATGACCGCAACTTTAGAACGACGCGAAAGCGCAAGCCTATGGGGTCGCTTCTGCGACTGGATCACCAGCACCGAAAACCGTCTTTATATCGGATGGTTCGGTGTCTTAATGATTCCCACCTTGCTAACCGCAACCTCTGTATTCATCATTGCTTTTGTCGCAGCTCCTCCTGTAGATATTGACGGTATTCGCGAACCCGTTTCTGGTTCTTTGTTATACGGTAACAACATTATCTCTGGTGCTATCATCCCTACTTCTGCAGCTATTGGGTTACATTTCTACCCAATCTGGGAAGCAGCTTCCGTCGATGAATGGCTTTACAATGGTGGTCCTTACGAACTTATCGTTCTTCACTTCCTACTTGGTGTAGCTTGCTACATGGGTCGCGAATGGGAACTGAGCTTCCGTCTAGGTATGCGTCCTTGGATCGCTGTTGCGTACTCGGCTCCTGTCGCAGCTGCTGCCGCCGTCTTCTTGATCTACCCAATTGGTCAAGGAAGTTTCTCTGACGGTATGCCTCTAGGCATTTCTGGTACTTTCAACTTCATGATCGTCTTCCAGGCTGAGCACAATATCCTTATGCATCCCTTCCACATGTTGGGTGTAGCTGGCGTATTCGGCGGCTCTCTATTCAGTGCTATGCATGGTTCTTTGGTAACTTCTAGTTTGATCAGAGAAACAACTGAGAATGAGTCTGCTAATGCAGGTTACAAGTTCGGTCAAGAGGAAGAAACCTACAACATCGTAGCTGCTCACGGCTACTTTGGTCGTTTGATCTTCCAATATGCTAGCTTCAACAATTCTCGTTCTCTGCACTTCTTTTTAGCTGCTTGGCCTGTAGTAGGTATTTGGTTCACCGCTTTAGGCATTAGCACTATGGCATTCAACTTGAATGGTTTTAACTTCAACCAATCCGTGGTTGACAGCCAAGGTCGTGTCATAAACACCTGGGCTGATATCATAAACCGTGCTAACCTAGGTATGGAAGTCATGCATGAGCGTAACGCTCATAATTTCCCCCTAGACTTGGCTTCTGTTGAAGTTCCTTCTATAAACGGATAACACCTGTATGGTTATCCAGCACAACTGGATGCCAAATCTCTTCAGAGGGGGAGGTTTGGTGTCCAATGATATGAAGATTCGTGCGGTATAAAGAAAGGGTGGAAAAAGTGGTAGCAGCTTTTCACAATTTCATGATTATCAGTTTCCAACCTTGAATTCTGAAAACTATTTCCAATATCCTTCCGCGATTTAATACGTTACGAAGTTTCCTATTCTAATTTGCGGAATGTTTGTAAACTGCCACCCCGATCTTTTGAAGAACGGAAAGGAAGGAGTGCATTCCTCATTTCAAAGATTTTCTATCGTCTTGTTATAGAAATACAGTTAATATGGATGTGTATCAACCGAAGGACCTATCTAGGTTGCTTAACGGATAGATCTCGTCCACGTCCGGGGGGAGTCAAAGAAATCAACAGAGGGGGCGGACGTAGCCAAGTGGATCAAGGCAATGGATTGTGGATCCATCACGCGCGGGTTCAATCCCCGTCGTTCGCCCATCCAATTGGGTATGGGTAATTCGATTCCATCGCTCTGCTTGGAACAGAGAAGAACGGTTAAGGTAGATGGGATATGTGTGGGTCTCCTCGACAATAACAATTTGTAATTCCCGATCTAATTCCAGTTTTGGATACGACTATTCACAGAAAGAACTAGACTCGTTCGAAATATGTATTCCATCCTATCTTGAAATTTTCAAGATTATTGGTATAATAAATCTGGGAAATAGATAGTATCTACTGCATAGAATTAATATGAAAAAAGAGAATAAGGTAAAAAAGGTGGCAATAGAAAGAGTAGGAAGTCCAGATTTTTCATCTAAAATTTCGGAGTTAGTAGAAGTCGTTCTAGTAGATCACTTCTTCGAATCATTGAAAAACCAATATCTCAAAGAATTTTTAATTAGTCCATCTTCCAATTATGAACCTTTTATTAGATTATCTGACTTGTGATTTCTAAGTTCACTATTTTTACGCAATCTGCGTAATTTACTAAAAAGAGATAGTGGCGTAACCCTGGAGATGCTACTGTTGCTAGCAATACCAATATCTATGCACTGCTTGAGTGACAAAAGGTTGGTCGAACCAAGTGTTGTATTAACGGGAGTCATTAATGGGGGTGACGGAGTAAAAAAGAGACAAGCGGAAAACCTTGTCGATTTTTCCTGTGACTGCTTTCTACGATTCGAAAGATCTTTATATGTTGAAAAGAATGGAAAAAGGAGAATACCTGCTTCCCACTACTTAGGTTTGACCGAAGCTATTTCTGCAGGTTCAACGAAAAAAGAGAAGCAAGTTTGCTATGATGGGATGATTCCTTTGGTTTCCGGTAGATGGAAGGCATGCGTAGTGAGAGGTTTATTCCTTGGCAGAGATATATCCAAGGATGAGACTGAGGGGATTCAAGTATTTTGTAGGGGTAGGTGTTTACAAAATTCAAGTAGGTTTTTCAAATTCTATAACTATCTGGTAGTTTGTAAAAACAACCAAAGTGATTTCGACCTGTTATTCTTTTGGGATCGTAACAAGCGAGATCCGGGTCGGTTACAAGCAACACAATTGAGAAACGACTCATTAAGTCCCGTAGTATTAAACTTCTATGACAAGGCGTCACTTGAATCCATAAATTCAGCAGATCACCAGGGGGATAGATTGGGATTTCACTCGGAGCGAGAAGCCTTTTCCAACTTGTCTTCATTTACATCTTGTGAGAAAACGACGCCGTCTCGTGGCTGTATATCCGGATTAGATTGTGGCAAAAATGGGGAAGAATTTCCCATCCCACACACTTATTCACAAATGAGAAATGGATTAATAAATCGACTCATCGAATTTCTCCCAATAATTGAGAAATCAAATCTGATTTCTACTGGGGCAATAGTTATTGACATCAGTAATAGCGTCAAATCTGTGAAAGGATTTCAATTGAAAATGAAGGGCGACATGCCGCTTACTCAAATATCTGGCAAAAAACTTGGGCTAGTGAGTAGCAGACACCTCAACCTCAATGAGATTCTTCCAAACTATTTTCAAATTTCTTTAGGTATACCTAAAGAAATAAGTAATCGAGGTGAAAATACTACTTTTCCAAACTAATTGAAAGAAAAGGATGACATACATTCAATATATTCTTTAGTTAGATTGTATGGACGAAGTAGAGTCATACCTCTCTACTCAGCATACATATCTCTTTTCTATGACTATTTCTGCGCATTATCTACTGACTATTTTTTCCAAATCAAATATCGGTTGAATGGCTGGGCGGGGATCGGAGGGTACACCGGTGCAACAAGAATTGCAATTGAATAAAGAGTATTGAAATGGAAAGATGACGCAGAGCGCCTATTGAACGAATATAGTAGATTTAAATCTTATGAGTATAAAAATGTTCAGTCAAACGTGCATAGATGGCTCGATACGACCGAGGATTCGTCTTCTTTCCCTGTCAGGGAAGTCTTAAACTTGGAGGAATCAATTTGCCGTGTATCAATAATAGGAAACGAATTGCTGAATAATATTGGTGTCAGTCTCGGTAGTAACAATCAACAGAGCAAAAAAGATTTTCATCGATTTCTCAATGTTTTATTTCTTTATAAAATGATTGTTGCTGAGATTACTCGCCAGAAAGTTTTGATATATACCATCGATTATTGCATCGAAAAATTGAACGATATAGATCTCGATAAATTGAACAAGATAGATCTCATGAAACTTGATCTTCTATCAAGTTTATTCGATGGTTACATTGATGAACAGATACTTTTTATCAAAACAATTCTTGAGAGAAAAAAGAGGTTATTCATTGAATCCAAACTGTTCATGAGTGAGAAATTGGTAGGCTCTTTGACCAAGCTGGAACTTGCAGTGAATCCTACTTATCTCGGGTTGCCCCGTATCGAATCTATCCGAGCAGGATTTTCAAACGATGCTTTTTCCATTACGGGGAGGAAATTTTGGAATCTGTTTCTGGATGATTTAAACCGTGGGGGAGGTTCAACTAGAGATATGGGTGGAAATATTTCGAGATACATCTCCGATCAGGTTAATAAACTAAACTTTCTAGACGATTCACCTATACGGAACTTTGCTGGAAGCAGCTTTATTCCGAGAATCAAAAGAGATCTCTTTCTTGGGAAATGCAACGGTAGTTATCTCAACGTCTTAGAAAACTTCTATGTGGGCTCCGAAGATGAAATCATCTCATCCAATATCATCTCATTGATTCATCCCCAACTGTCAGATTCGTTGTCATCCAATCTATCGAAACAAACAGCGGGGGAGGTTGCTGGTCACGCACCCACACCAATTCAATCTATTTTTTCTAATCTGCAGGAATCCACAGCATTAGTAACTCATTCAGATGGACTTTCTAATTCTATTTCGGATCTGAAGAGGTTACTGGCAAGTTTGAACTTATCTCCTCGTAAAACGATAGAATCATCTCTATATTCGTGCAGTAGCAATCGAGTTTATTTGGAGAAAACGTCGATAAACTCCGATTCATCGTCGGATCGGCGACCCCAACCCCGTATCGAGAATCTAGTATTGGATCGAGTCTATCAAAAGAATTTGCCTATTAAGTATTTCTGGGAACCGGAAGAATTGGAAACATCTTATTGGTCGCTAAGACTCCCATTATGCAGCGATGTAACATCGAGATCTACAGCAGAATCAATTGGAAAGGAGGTTACGTACGAAGATACAGACTTTGCGGATCAATCTATCCGGAAGGAGGCTACATTCCACCCTATCAATTTCAATGAATTATTAAAAGATTTGAACAGATATAAGATCTCTTGGATCTTTTGGAAAGACAATATCAGTGAAAAATGGAGCTTATTTAGAGATTACATACCTTGGTTTTTTACCCCCACCTGGTGGAGATACTTCTCCAATCTGATTGGAGAAACATATCCAGAAATAGTACTTAAGATAAGTTGTGACTCAACTTATAAGTTTAATAGAATTATTAAACTAATGACTGAGGATGTATTGGATGGCACGAAAGCCTACTTATTCCAAAGACTGCAAAGCCTAGGATTGAGATTCGACAACGATTCCATCAATACTATAGTATCCGAGATAGGTCTTCTCATTTTCGAAGAAATTCCTGATGAAGCGGAGATTCTACATTCGGGGGGATGGTCAGTATCTCAATTCTCCAATAGGTCTATCTTTTATTACTTCATCTTTTCAATATTAATTGTTCTTGCATTACTCAAACACCCTTTGTCTGCCGTTTCGGGTTCCAATTCCTTTCATTTATGGAAACGTTTCAATACTATTGACTATTTGACAGACCCAACGCGTGGATCCTATTTGAAAGAGGTAATGCATTCCCCTTCGACAAGCTAAATGTCAACGAGAGATCTACTAATTCATTCTTTGAATAGATTCTTGAATTATCTAAATAATATAATCTTTTTCCTCCTCGTAAAAGATGAACTCAATTCATGGATGTTTCATGAAGAAAGTTCCGATATCCTAGATAGTAAGAAAGAACTACTGACTCAACATTTAGTGACGAATAAGATTCTTCATAGGTATGTGTCGAAATTGAATTCTAATTATGATTTATTGAGCAACGAGATTTCTCATGAACCTTATCCACAAGGAAGATCTAATGTTTTGGCATACTTACGGCAATTCTGGCAAAATGATCTATTGACTCACAAGATCCGTAAGTTGGATCCTGCGGAGAAGTGGGCTTTTTCCGCCCTCGAGGGAGATATTCTATTTTCAGTAACAACAAGACAAAGAGGCAGTCTACTAACTAAGCCATGTCATGACATACCTATCTCACCCCAATCGGGATTATTACCATCTAAAGGGATTTTGCTAGTAGGACCCATAGAAACTGGTCGATCTTCCATTATTAGAGATGTAGCATTCTATTCCTACTTTCCAGTGGTGAAACTACCACTGAAAACGCTGATATACAACCGATCCTTCTTTAATAATGTACGTGGAAATTTCATCTCGAAAGAGAGCGTACACCGCTTAAATTTCGTTTTTGAAATGGCGAAAGAGATGTCTCCCTGTACACTATGGATTCAAGATATTCATGAATTGAATATTCATCGTTCGTATCATAAGCTAGAAGCTGATCCCAAATTCTTACTTTGCCAAATATTGAAAAGTATTGGTGACAGGCGCGGCAATTCCAACATCCACAAGAATGTTGTTATCGCTACGACTCACGTACCTGCGAGGATAGATCCAGCTACAGTAGCTCCGAACCGGTTAAACTAATTACTAAATTTTCGAAAATCCAACGGGTATCAACGTCAGAAAGAATTCTCAATCCTATTACGTATCAAAGGTTGCGAAATGGAGGCTAATCCGCCCCTTCCTCTTATTGAAGGTACTGGGTCTGGAACTACGGGTTATAGTAAACGAGATCTACTCTTTCTTGCTAATGAGGTTTTATTAATAGGTACTTCCAAAAGAAGTAAGATTATATGTAGCGACGCAATTGAATTAGCTTCGCATAGACAACATTCGGCTGCTAGTGATATGGGCAATGGGATAGAATCCGGTTCTGAATGGGAGATCTTTTCTCACGAGATGGGGGATCTTACTTCAAAGAATAGTTTGATAGATACTTATCTCACGAATACATATATTGGTCGTAACGCGTTGAAGATGCGATTTTATTATTTGTCTAACTGGTATGTGGAACCTTCAATAACCGAGTCAACATTTAATGAATTCACTCTATTTTCGCATATCCTAGGGATACTATCTGGATTAGTAGCGCGCGATTCGCTTCAAATGGGTATGAGAAAGGAAGAGAATCTTATTGTTATTGACAAACTGGTAGAGAATGACTTGAACCTAGCTTGTGGTGTACTGGAAAACCTATCGACTAATTTCTCACGTTCAGAAATTTGTAGAGGCGAAAGTCGACGCAGCAGTAGTCTTTCCTTTTACGTTCCTATCGGTAAACCCAAGTATTGTTCAGGTGTAACCTCTACAAGTCGTTCTTCTAAATTTATGAGAAGGGGGGGGGTTAGCCGTCTAACCGACTTCGAACTGCAACAGTCACCCGAGCTAAGAAACTCAAGTCCGACGGAAGTGTCGCGCGAGATCACTTGGTCCCGTAAGGCTTGGCGTCTCCGTTTCCTGCGAAGCGGAGCTTATGAATTGATGAGGGTATCATCTGAACCCAATCATTTGTATAATCTAATTCTCCTTCACCAAAATCGGAATTATATACCCCAACAAGATTTCGAATTCAATAAGATTAAGGGTGACAAAAGTAGATGGTATGACAGAAGCGGATATCTATTTAGTTTTGAAAAATCTGCGACTAATGTGACAGATAAATTGATTAAAAGATTGGAAAACCGGTTGGATAATATGTTGCTACGCGAGCAATTTATCGATTTGGGAATATCCGGCGACTCCTCCAATGAATATGAGACACACTGTAATCGATTAGATGAAACGACTCGACTCTTCGGGGGGCGCTTCATCTGGGACCCCATGCTTCTGTTCCAACCAGATCCTAACATTCCTCCCTCGCGTCGGAGCCTGTTGCCAACGAAAAAACTGGCGCGGAGGCTTTATACCATTTACGGTATGAGGAGGCAGCACCTTAATAAAAGGTCAAATAAAAAGATTAAAGATTTCTTTCTCTATAGTGAAGATAATCCGAAATTGAAACCTGACTCATCTATTAAGCGGTGGAATAATCTACCTTTGGATGATGAAGAGGAGCGAGATTCCCAATATGTCAAAGAAACTTCATTTATGGATATACATCTGCAATATCCGCAGACATTTAATCCCGCTCGCTTCGATTCCTACGTGGTAGCAGAAGATTTTCCGGAGCGATTTATTCGGTTTAGGCTTCTGGTTCATAGAAACAAATGGATGAGGCGAAACTGTTGCCCAGTTCTGGATTTTCTTATCTATAATATGTTGCTTGAAATTTATTCCTATCTATTCAACCCGTTCTGGTTTGGTGGGGCATCACCGGATCGAACTACGAAACAATTTTTTCACGAAAGTTCATAGAACAAATCTTAGATACCCTTCATTCTGTCTAGATCTCTAGCAATAAAATTAGGAGCCAAATCAGTAAAAGGAAGATCTATATTTTACTTCCACTTGTAGAAATAATTCTGCTGTAGCATCTCAAACAGTTAAGGAACTTGAGGCCATTTTCTATATGAATCTTTCTGCTTAGAAAGAAGATTGAGAAAGAGCAATAGCTTATTCCATAGGGATTCATTTTGCAAAACCGCTTCTTAACATCACTCTTGGCTCTCCAAAATTGTGGATTTACCCTCCCCCAGATGACTTATTGATTCGCTCATTCCAATCATTCAATACACCGGAATTGAGTGGGGGGGGGGGGTAAGAGAGGAACAGGGACGCCCAAATCATTTTTTCTTCAATTGGTAGAGCTGGAAGTAGGCACGATAGTGAATCATTCACTGGTTGGTGGGTCATGGTTCGACGCGATTTGATTTGGCATATGAGGGAGACGCAACTACCCAATTAGTAGGAATTGCTGACGGACGTAGATTTGAATGAATCTCCCCGGGTAGGATTCGAACCTATGACCAATCGGTTAACAGCCGACCGCTCTACCGCTGAGCTACCGAGGAAAGTTGATCTGCCGAGGGAAGTCGCAGGGGATTCAGTCTCGTACACACTCAAAGATCTTTGTTCCTTGAACCGCTTCTAAACCTGTAACAGGTTAAGCTTCCCCCGACATGTTGTGAGTAGACTTTGCGTACACTCTAACCTTTATTATAGTAGAAGGCGGTGGCGATAGCAACCCCATTTGAATGGAAGGGTCCCCCAATCATGGGATAGGGGGGGGGAGGGCAACCGGTCGATTGAGATGAATCCCACAAGCCCCCCCCCACGATCTGGATCGATTGGTCACTAATTAGTACTTCCTATTCCCCCCCCTTCAAGAAGCGTGGTAGAATAGCCGCGGGATTCTCCTACTTCGTAGCGTAAAAACAAGTACTATTATTGAGGAATAAAAAGGAGATATATAGAGAGAGATGGGGAAGATGAAAAAGAGTCGGGAGAAATGAAGACGAATTGGAGCTTCGTGAAACGAAAGTAGCAGTTTACGGCAAGGGCGGAATTGGCAAATCAACAACTAGTTGCAACAAAATAATAGTTCCAATAATTAATCCAAATAAATATTGAGATATTCTCCCATTCTTTGCATGTCGTATACTCTCTCCACTAAAAAGATTTAATGCACCAGCTCCGTTTATAAATCCATCAATTATCCATTGATCAAAATGTAAAATTAGCTTACTAATTGAGGTTACACCCTGCACGAAGTAAATCTTGTAATAATAATCAATATAACCTCTACTCAAAGACCAGTTTCTGGCAGAAACTAAAAAACCATTTACTACTTCTACCCCTCCTAACTTTTCATCAACTTCTGTATCAGAAACTTTATCAAAATGTCCATAAACTTTGAAAGAAATTGATAGTCCAATAAGAGATACACTAAGGGAAGGGATTGAACTTATTAAAATTTCCATCAATTTTTGAAAATGTTTATGAACTTCGGACAAAGATAGGATAGAAATCAGCCAATCAAACAAGAGATTTAAACCATATCCTTTTTGAACTGAATCAATTCCAATCAATCCACCAAATAAAGTGGGTATAGCCAAAATGATGAGGGGCAACACCATAGAAAAATTTGATTCTTGGGGATATAGTAAATTTTGACCAAAATAAGATTGAATTGTTCCATGAGATCCGGATGTAGACACTGGTCCAAAGTTTGCTATTTTTAGCAACTCTTTTTGTTTTTTATCTGGTAAAGTCAAATTGTTACTAGTTTGTTTAGGAAGTAAATCCAATTGAACCCCACCCCACGAATGAAGAACAGATTCAGGTGGAGAAAAGTTATAAGATTCCATATAATTTATTTGGTTGGCACGAAACTCTCCCTCAAAAGTTAAGAGGTAGATACGAAACGTATAAAACGAAGTAAGTCCTGCTGTACCAGAAGCTATTAATCCGAGATAGGGGGAGTTGGACCAACTCTCTGTAATAATTTGATCCTTAGACCAGAAACAAGCAAGTGGAGGTAGGCCGCATAAGGAAAGAGTGCCTAGAAGAGAAGTAATTCCAGTAATTGGCATATATTTTCGCAAACCGCCCATAAAAAAGATATTTTGACTTTTATTGGGAGAGTATCCAACCACTTTTTCCATAGAATGAATGACTGAGCCAGAACCCGAAAACAACAAAGCTTTTGAATAAGCATGAGTAATGAGATGAAATAAAGCGGACTGGGGAGCACCAATACCCGAAGCCAATACCATATATCCTAATTGAGACATGGTCGAATAAGCCAAACCCCTTTTTAAGTCTTTCTGAGCGAGAGCTAACGTGGCACCCGATAAGGTTGTTACTCCACCTACCCAAGAAATAGTAGACATAACGGTAGACGATGTCGAAAAAAGTTTAAAAATTCGAGCTATGAGGAAAATTCCAGCAGCCACCATAGTAGCCGCATGAATAAGAGCCGATATGGGGGTAGGTCCCTCCATAGCGTCGGGTAACCATACGTGAAGTGGAAATTGAGCAGACTTGGCAACCGGACCTAAAAAAAGTAAAAGGATAACTGTAGTAGCAAAGGTTGGATTGACGACACCGTTGCTAGTTAATTCAATAAATCAGTCACACAATTCATAAATATCAAAACTACCAGTTATCCAGTAAATCCCTAATAAACCCAAAAGCAATCCAAAATCCCCTATGCGATTGGTGACAAAAGCTTTTTGACAAGCAGTTGCAGCACTCGATCTCGCGAACCAAAAACCTATTAATAAATACGAACACATTCCAACTAATTCCCAAAATACATAAATTTGTATCATATTGGGACTGAAAACTAGTCCCAACATTGATGCCGTAAATAGACTTAAATAAGCATAAAATCTTGCATATCCCTAATCGTGACACATGTAACTATCGCTGTAAACCATCACTGGAAGACCTACGGTGGTAACTAATATCGACATGATAAGAGTAAGGGGGTCGATGAGAAAACCTATTTTCAAATGGAAATCACTTCTTGGAATCCAAGCCCACAAATATTGCTGGATAGAATGAGTCTCAGTCTGTTTCCAGATTAAAACGAAGGAGATAAACAAAGCAACAACTAATGAAAAGATATTAGAAGCTGCGCACAAGCGTCGTAAGCTTCTTGTTGCTTTTGGAAAAAAGAACGAAAAAGAGCCAGTCAAACAAGAGGCTACCAATGGACACAAGGGGATGATATAAGCAGATTTATTTGAAAGTTCCACGGTCGTGTTGAATCTAAATTAAATTCGTTATTGTTTTTAACTCTTTTTGATTAAGAGTCAAAAATAAAATTTGGGAACAATATGAAGTAGAATAAATACAACTAGTTAAATTAATTTCTCGTCAGGCAAAAGATTTAAGCTGTACAAATTTGAGGTTCGTATAAAAGAAGAAGAAAAACATGTATATCTATATCTATATATATCTATATAGATATAGATATACATACACGTATGTCACGGGCTTGACAATATTGAAAAATGACCTTGATACTTATTCAAGTCAGATAATTCAACTCAAAATAAGTTTGCACGTCACACCTTATTATAGTATTAGATTAAAAACATGGATAAAGAGGTAGAATTAATGAGAAAATATGCAATAATTGACATCGGTGGCACACAGCTACGAGTGGAACAGGGAAGATTTTATGATGCTCGGCATCTCGTCTCAATTCGAAACACATTAAAACCCAATGAAAAGATATCGATAAATCGGGTTTTACTTATTTGTCACGGATCTAGAATCAATTTTGGTTATCCGTGGTTAACTGATGCAGCTGTCAAAGGCAGAATTTTACAAGGTTGTTTCGACAAAAAACTGGTGATACAACGGATTCAGCCTAAGGGGAAAACATGAAAAGTTTTTGGATATAGAGAAAATATGACTCGATTCGTTATTGATTCAATACAATTCGGCAGTAAAAACCTAAACAAAGATTAGCTAATTTTTCTCTTTTTCAAATCAATATATACATTCAAAATATTGATGTAACAGCATGCAACTTAGAAATTCTATATTTCCTCACTTCCTTACGTTCCTGCTCCTTCTTAGTTAATTATTTTTTTATTATATCTATTCTATTGATACGTATCAATATAGTTTCAAATTAGTTCCAAAAGATAGTAGATATATGGCAGTACCTAAAAAACGGACTTCCGGCGCCAGAAAGAAAATTCGTAACCGCGCATGGAAAGCTGGAGCTGTAAAAGTAGCATTAGCAGCTTTTTCCTTAGCCCAATCTATTTTAACCGGCCGTTCAACAAGTTTTTACTATATAACAGAACAGAACAGAAGCAATAACGGGGGGGAGAGAGACTACCCCAAAAAGTAGGATGACCTTCCCTGTCATTATGCTCTTAATAACGTATATATATAATACATCTATAAATAGAAACTAAATCACTAAATAAGAAGCTTCAAGGCAAAAAAGCATAGGTAGAATATTAATAATAAAGTTAAGGTTGGCGGAGAACCGACTTCTTAGTATGTAATATTTTACCAACAATGCGAGGTTTAACTGCTTCGACAATTTTTAGTGACGAGTAAGCAACTTGGTACGTCAGTCCTTTTGATCCATGAATGTTAAGCTCAACAACCACCAAGGCAAAGTTTGAAGTTTTGTATAAAGGTTAACAAATAGTTAATTGATAGTTATTATTTACTATTGATAACCTAGGAAGTAATAAGATTAAGATAACAAAGTAAAAAAGAGAAAAGGGTAGAGGGGGAAGGGGCAACTATATCTTTCCAAAGTATGGCCAGATACAAAATAAATGACTCCGAAAGAAGAAGTAGATTAAAAATATTTTCAATCTACTTCTTCTTTCGGAGTCATTTATTTGGGATAACAAATCTTTCTCCTATATACCGAACTTCATTTTGTTTCATTAAGTGTCATCAAGTGATTATCGACGCAGACGTCAAATTTGTAGCGGTTTGACGTAAATCTCGTGACTTTATTTTCATTCGGAATAGCAGGATTTGAACCTGTGACCTCCATCACCCCAAGATGGCGCGCTACCAAGCTGCGCTATATTCCGTTACTTTATCTATCTATATATATAGAGATAGATGTACGGAATTACATACTAGTACTATTGTCATCTCTAGTTTTATATATTGTTTGTGAATTCGATGTTGCAACTGTTTCAGCAAGCTTATTAGAGAGGGGCTTTTGCGTATTTCGCCGCTTCGGCTGTATCTTACACAAGGAGACGTTGACGTGTTATTCCAAATTGATATATAATATACATGAATTTTCAAAATTATCTTGTGTTTAGAAAAAGCCGCTATGGTGAAACAGGTAGACACGCTGCTCTTAGGAAGCAGTGCTAGAGCATCTCGGTTCGAATCCGAGTAGCGGTATTCAAAAATTTATCATTCTTTATTTTCACATTCTGAAGCAATTTCCAAATAAGAAGAGGATAAATTATAGGTAACTATATTATTAGTAGATATCTAATATCCGTCGATTCAATATGATTTTGAATCAATAGAAGTTAAAGGCTAGTTTATAATTAAGTTGTGGAATCCACAAACTTATCCTCTTTAACCTGAAAGAAGTAAAATAAGAAAAGATATTACTTAGATCATAATTAGCTTTAGACCCATTGGCTTAAGTTTTACTAACTTATTGGCCTCTCCTTATCACAAAGTATATCTATACTATATGGGACGCGTTTTCATCAATATTTCATTTTTGATGCTTTTTTCTGCGACTTTACTAAATCTGATCAATCTATTTCATGATTTTGATAAGTCAAACAAATTTAGCAGTAAGGGTATGACAATTGCTTTCCTCTGTACGACGGAGTTTTTAGTAATCCGATGGTTTCAAACTAAACATTTGCCGGTAAGCAATCTGTATGAGTCGTCAATGTTTCTTTCGTGGAGCTTTTCTTTGTTGTATGTGATATTAGAATTTAGAAATCAGAATAGGTTGTCGGGTCCAATTACAGCGCCAAGTGCTATGCTGACTCACGCTTTCGCTACTTTAGGGCTTCCTGAGGAAATGCAACAATTCACGCCATTGGTACCCGCTTCGCAGTCTCATTGGTTGATGATGCATGTAACTACAACGCTGCTGAGTTACGCAACCTTGCTATGGGGATCTTTGTTGGCAATATCCTCACCAAGTATTTATTACGGTGGTACAAAAAATTATCAAATCTTGGACTCGAGACACAGTTTTTGTAGTACTTCATCGAATTTGAATACTCTTACCAGAATTAATGTACGAAATTTTTTTTATCCACTATCCTCAAATTTGAAGAAGTGTCAATTAATTAATCGATTAGATAAATGGGCTTATCAGATTATAAGTTCGGGATTCTCGTTATTAACCATTGGTATACTCTCTGGAGCGGTATGGGCTAATGAAGCTTGGGGATCTTATCGGAGTTGGGACCCCAAAGAAACTTGGGCGCTAGTAACTTGGCCAATACACGCTACTTATCTTCATACCAAGATAACGAACAGGTGGATGGGGGAGGGATCGGCTGCGGTAGCATCAACAGGTTTTTTCCTAGTTTGGATTTGTTTCTTGGGAGTCAATTTGTTAGGAATTGGATTACATAACTACGGATGGATAATGTAGAAACAACAAAATTACTAGTTGATGAAACAAATTTAATAAAGCAAAAATATAAATGGTTGATTTGACAAGTTTTAGGTTTTATCAAATAAACAAAATGAAAATAAATGAGATAAAAAGGGGGGGGGAGAAACAAACATGTACTAGATAAGCAACAGCTAATTGCATCTACTTCTTTCTCTGCTTCTGCTTCTCCACCCAGTCTATTTCTCATTTGTGCCTGCAGTTCAATTGCAGGCAAAAACTATTTATGACGAGCATACATAAGTTATTTATCGCTGATACAACTAGAATAAGCAAGCCCTTCTAGTTAATTAGAATTAGTTCATTGAAATGATAATAATATCTTTTTTGCATTAAATTATTTTCATAGTATTTGATGCTACAATATAGATGGTATTTAGTTCAATCAAATCTTCTCCGTACCTTTACTTGATAGTTGAATATGAAAGCAGTATTGAAAAAACTTCATCATTCCATAGAGGTAAGATGAAATTTGGATATAAACCGATACTTAGTATTGGCAAAAAGAAGCAGGTCGAGGTGAATATTTCTCTTGGACCAAAATCGATTAAATAAGGATTTGATTCATTGAACAATCTGTAACCATAAAACATTCGACGTAACATGGATAACAAGTAGATGGAAGCTAATACTGTACCAGTTGCCTCCAACACTGTAATTGCTGTCTTGAATAAAAATGAATATTGCTTGTCAACAACAACTCCTAGAAATACTAATAATTCCGATACGAAACCGCTCATCCCCGGTAATGCAAGGGAGGCCAACGAAAATGTACTAAACATAGTAAATAGTTTAGGCAATCGAGTTGCTATTCCACCTAATTCATCAAGAAAGGGGGTACGCGTTCTGTCATAACAAGTACCTGCAAGAAAGAAGAGTGCCGCGCCAATTAAACCGTGAGATATCATTTGCAGCATGGCTCCGTTAATACCCGCGTCTGTCAGGGACCCAATCCCTATAGCTACAAAACCCATATGGGAAATTGACGAATAGGCTATCCTTCTCTTGAGATTACGCTGACTCATAGAAGCTAGAGAAGCATATACAATTTGAATTGCTCCAAGCAATATTAACCATGATCGAAGTAGAAGGTGCGCATGAATCAGTAATTCCAAATTGATCCGAATCAACCCGTATCCTCCCATTTTTAATAACACTCCAGCTAGTAACATGCATGTGCTATAATGTGCCTCTCCGTGAGTATCGGGCAACCAACTATGAAGAGGAAATATTGGTAACTTCACCGCGTAAGCAATTAAAAAGCCTAAGTAGAGAGCAATTTCTAACGAGATGGGGTATGATTTATCCATTAAAGCTTGAATAGCAAAAGAAGGTACTTCTTTCCCATAAAAACTCGTGGTTAAAGCTGCTACCAACAGAAAGATGGATCCGCCGGCTGTGTATAAAACAAATTTCGTAGCCGAATATAGACGTCTTTTTCCGCCCCATAAGCATAAAAGTAGATATACTGGAATTAGTTCTAGCTCCCACATGAAGAAAAAAAGCAAGATGTCACGGGAAACAAACAATCCAATTTGACCGCTATACATAACTAGCATCAGAAAATAAAATAGGCGTGTATTCCGAGTGATTGGCCAAGCCGCTGAAATTGCCAAAGTAGTTACAAAACCTGTAAGTAAAATTAGACTCATGGAAAGTCCGTCAAGACCTACTATCCAATGAAAATTGATGGAATTTATCCAGCTGAATATCTCTATTAACTGGATGGATTGGGAATCAAATTGGAAATGGCAATAAAAGATATAAGTAATCAACAAAAATTCCAATATGCAAATACCCGGAGTATACCATCGAATGATTCTGTTTCCACCACGAGGAAGTATTGGAAGCAACAAGCTGGCAAAAATTGGAAAAAGAACGATCGTCGTGAGCCAAGGTACATTACTCATTATGAATAAGAAATAATTGATAAAAAAGGATCTTTGATACAGAATAAACTAGACGGGTCAACTGTGCCGACTCGTACTCGTACTTCGCAAGTCCCGAAGTTTTGAGTACAAGTCAAAATGATGTGACAATTACCTATTTTTTGCTCTGTCACTAGTAGGCTAACCCCATACTGCGGGTGGTTTCAGAACCTAGGTAGACACGTACGCTTAGAAAATCTGTTGGGCAAGCAGATTCGCATCTCTTGCAACCTACGCAATCTTCTGTTCTAGGAGCAGAAGCTATCTGATTTGCCTTGCAGCCATCCCAGGGTATCATTTCTAGCACATCTGTGGGACATGCTCTTACACACTGGGTACAACCGATACATGTGTCATAGATTTTTACTGAATGTGCCATTGAGTTTATTTACTCCTATCAAATTCGTATACCAATTCTTCTTTAGTACAAAGGTTGAAATGATACTTTTTCATATCTGCTATGTATCTACTCGTGTTTTGCGCTGGGTTAACAATTTTTATCTTTTTCCAAATCTATCCTACTAAATTCTATTTCTTTCTTTTCCACGCCGGTCTCCTTCTTTTGAATAAGTTGTTAACTACTTTTAAGATACAATCGCAAGAAGGTATCAAACTAATCTCATGAGTGGAGACAATCTCGTTGAGTACAAAATAGATTGTATTGGCAAAACCACTTGATCTACTTATCAATCACCATTTTAACAGATTAAATTGATCGATACGAGTAGATCTCCTATTTCGTTGAAGAGAAAGAGCAATAGATAACCCGGTGGCAGCCTCGGCAGCTGCAACAGCTATGACGAATATGACAAATATTTTTCCCTCCGCTTGTTTATTTTTCAATAAATTTGAAAATATAATAAAATTTAGATTAACTGCATTAAGAATTAATTCAAGACTCATAAGTGCCCTAACCATATTTCTACTTGTAATTAAGCCGAAGAATCCGACACACAGAAGGTAGGTACCTAAAATTAGTCCGTGTTCAAACATGATTTATTAGAGTCTCCTAAAAAAATTTGATGAATCAATTTTCTTGCAACCTCAGCTTAGAAACTGGGGTTAATCAGAAAGATGAAAAATTCTTCCGAGGTAATGACGAAGATGATTTTTCATCAGTTGTGACCGTGTCTCCGTCCCGCGCTAAGTTGATTGCTCCCACCAAAGCAACTAAAAGAACTATGGAAAGAAGCTCAAACGGCACCAAGAAATTACTAAGTAATATATACCCAAGTTGGTGGACGTCAATCCTGGGTATATCTATCAAAAGGGTCTCCGATTGATTAACAAAACTTATATCAAACCAACTTGTATTATAAATGGTACTAACCAATGCTAAAAATAACGCCATGCAGGCTCCTGAAGTGGTGAAGTATCCCACGCCCCAAGTATTAGACCCAGATTGAGCTGGTTTTTCAGTAACCATTACAGCAGACGCAATTAATACATTTATAGCTCCTACATAAACAAGTAGTTGTACGGCAGCTACGAAATCAGCATTCGATACGAAGTATGATAAAGATATACGAGTAAAAACCAACCCCGAAGAAAAAGCAGAGTGAACCGCGTTAGCAAGTGATATTGTGCCCAAACTTCCTAGTAGAATACCTAATTCTATAAGTGACAAAAGAAATTCATGAATTAATTCGGATAGATTCATTGAACGCAACTACTTCAATGTTTTATAAGATTTTCATCTGTACTTCGTGTTTTCTCTCTCTTTTTTTTTTTAGTTTCAAATACCCGACAAGATCCATCTATTATTCAGGATATCCAATTAATTTATAAGTAATTAATTAGATTTTCGGTTTTTTTACCCCAAATCTTTCTAATTAATTAAAACGTTAATTAAATCGAAATCACTTGAATCGAAAAATCTTGAGATATGGAAATAGGTAAACGACCTAAAGCTGTTTGATCTTGGTTTAGTTCATGACGATCATAGCTAGAAAGTTCATACTCTTCAGTCATTGATAAGCAATTTGTTGGACAGTATTCGACGCAGTTTCCGCAGAAGATGCAAACTCCGAAATCAATACTATAGCTTCTTAACCGCTTCTTCTTCATATCCTTCATAAGGATCCAATCTACAACTGGCAGATTGATCGGACATACTCTGACGCATACTTCGCAAGCAATACATTTATCAAATTCAAAATGGATGCGTCCACGAAAACGTTCAGATGATAAATTTTTTTCATATGGATATTGAACAGTTATAGGCGAACGATTCAAATGGTCTAAAGTAACCGTAAAACCTTGACCTATGTATTTCGCAGCTTCTATGGCTTGGTGTCCATAGCTTCCAAATTCAATTAATGTGGAAAACATAGAATAAATAACTCCAGCCTACTCCTTGTCTCTGGTCCAGATAAACCTATTTGTATGGAAGAAAAAACAGATGATATATCTGCTTACCCTCCTTTCTAATAAATTAAAAAGATTTGACTTAAGCTCAAGCTGAAATAAGGAGGGGGGGGGCTAGTTCAATAACAGAAGTTGAAATGAAGCTGTCGGTAACAAATTTCCCAAAGCAATAGGTAGAAGAAATTTCCATCCAAGATCTAATAATTGATCTACTCGTACTCTAGGTAAAGTCCATCTTGTTAAAATGGAGATAAATATAAATAAATAACATTTTGCCAATGTGACGATAATACCCAACCCCGACATCAATACGTGAAAGTACTTACTACTATATTCCGGGAAGTAAGAATCCTTTCCAATATTTTCAAGGAAGGGAATTGAAGAATCCCATCCACCCAGATATAAAATTGTTACAAATGGTGAGGAAGCCAACAGATTTGAGTGAGAACCAACATAAGATAAACCAAATTTTATTCCTGAATATTCAGTCTGATAACCTGCAACTAGTTCTTCCTCCGCTTCTGGAAGATCAAATGGCAGCCTCTCACATTCCGCTAATGACGAGATAAAAAACGCTATGAATCCTATAGGCTGACGCCAAAGATTCCATCCTATAAAACCATATTTAGATTGTGTTTTCACTATATCAACTGTACTCAAGCTACCAGATAAGGGTAGTCGGCGGTTCCCCGCCTCTAATTCAAAACCGTACATGAAATCATAATTTCATACGGCTCCTCATCAACTTCATTTATAGAAAAGTCTTAGCAGGACGTAGTACTATCTGTCATTAAGATAGAAATTACTAACTTAGATTAATGAGATTCCGTCTGCCACGACAACTAGAATTGCTTTTGAATCTATCTCAACCTCATCTTCTTTGGATATTTCGACTTGTTTCGAAACTAAAAATTATCAAGGTTACCATATCTATTTATCACTTCTAAGAAGAACCAATGGAATTACTTCCAATTTCACTTAAAAATGGAAATAGAGGCAATTAGTTTGGCAATATCTTTGTTATAACAAGTCTCAAACTAAGACTAAAAAAAGCTTATAATAAAATTTGTGTACACTGTGGGGATTACCTCGTCCCAAGTAGTTATCATTTCAGTGAACCGGACTATACTCGAGACTAAAATAGGTTGGATGCACCACTCAGCTGTCCCTACCGAAACTGAGTCCATCTTATGTAAATAAGAAAATCGGGTAAAAATCTTTTTCTTAGCGACATTGGTATTCAAGTTGTCGTTAGTTATTACCATAATTATCTCCGCCTTGCAAATCTCTTGCGCATATTGGTGTTTCTTACCGCTCACTTTTAGCTAATCCTAAGGGGAGTCTAAAAATGACTACCTGTTCCCGCGTCAAGCCTAAAAGCATCCTAGACTTGGGGTGAAGTGGCATTTACCATTTGGATATGCTTTTACGCCCGTACAGGGGGTATGGGCTTCGAACCTGTAACGGCGAAAGCGCCGTTTGATCTCACCCAAAAAACTAGTTGGTTTATTACTTAACAATAAATACCTTTAGACTATTTAATAATAGCTAAATATCCTCATTTATTATTTACGTCTAACGAATCGCACGTAGGGATGCAGATAATATACACAAGGCCAGGGGGATTTCGTAACTGATAGATTGGGCAGCGGCCCTAAGACCACCCAAGAAAGAATATTTGTTATTTGAGGAGTATCCTGCAATAAGAAGACCCAAGGGTGTAATACTTGAAACAGCGACCCAAAAGAAAACACCTGTAGCTAGATCAGATAAAATAATACTTTGGTTGAAGGGTATTACCAAGTAACTTATTAGGACTGGTATTACTGCAGCGGCTGGTCCGACGGTAAATAACCAGGCATTACCCTTGGATGGAATGACATCTTCTTTTAAGAAAAGTTTGATTCCATCCGCTAAGGATTGAATAATTCCCAGTGGGCCCGCATATTCTGGTCCAACGCGCTGCTGTACCCCTGCAGACACTTTCCGCTCAAGCCATACAATAACCAATACTCCTATGGTGACTCCCGTAACTAGAATAATAGTATAAACTAGAATATAAATTAATTCGAGAGATTTTGTTGCAAATTCTAACTCATTAAAGAATTTAACTAATTGTTTTCCACAAATTTCAATATAAGTGGCCATTTCAGCGGTCAACCTCTCCCATAATGATATCTATACTGCCTAGTATTGTCGTGATATCTGCGAGCTTCATTCCTTTTATTAATTGGGGAAGAATTTGCAAATTTATAAAACCAGGTGGACGAATCTTCCACCTCCAAGGGAAAACACCGCCATCTCCAACCAAAAAAATTCCTAATTCTCCTTTAGGGGCTTCTACTCTTACGTAATGTTCCTGTTTAGGCAACTTCAAGGTAGGCGAAGACTTCTTCCCAACAAATTGGTAGTTAAAACCATCCCAATCTATTTCTTTTTTTTGTTGAGCAAGACGTCGACCTTCCAAATTCTCATATGGACCTCCCGGAAGAAGTTTCAGTGCCTGCTTAACGATATTTACTGATTCTCTCATTTCGTCAATTCGTACCAAGTAGCGCGCGAGGGAATCTCCCTCTTCTTGCCACTTAATCTGCCAATCCAGGTTATCGTAACATTCATAGTTATCGAGTTTGCGAAGATCCCATTGAACTCCCGAAGCTCGTAATGCAGGTCCAGATAAGCCCCAACTGATAGCTTCTTGTCTACTGATAAAACCTACCCCCATGACTCGTCTCAAGAAGATGGGATTGTTCGTAATTAAGCGTTCATATTCATGAATTTTTGGGAGACAGTGATGACAGAAGTCTAAACACTTGTCTACCCATCCGTAAGGTAGATCTGCGGCAACTCCTCCGATCCGGAAGTAGTTGTGCATCATTCGCATGCCGGTAGCAGCTTCAAGAAGATCATAAATCATTTCTCTTTCTCGAAATATGTAAAAAAATGGAGTTTGCGCGCCAATATCTGCCAAGAATGGTCCAAGCCATAACAAATGCGAAGCTATTCGGCTTAGTTCAAGCATGATTACACGTATATAGCTAGCTCTTCCGGGTATTTGAATATTAGCCAGCTTTTCCGGTGCATTGACTGTTACTGCTTCGGTAAACATAGTGGCTAAATAGTCCCATCTTGTTACGTACGGAAGATATTGCAAGGTGGTACGGTTCTCGGCAATTTTTTCCATGCCTCGATGCAGATATCCCAAAATTGGTTCGCAATCGGCAACATTTTCACCATCTAAGATAACAACAAGCCGAAGAACACCATGCATAGATGGGTGATGAGGGCCCATGCTTACTGTAACCGGATCTAGTTCTTCACGATGCATATCTATAAATCATTTCCTTTCCAGCAAATATCATGGGATTTAATTTGGTCAAACTAAGTTATGCCAACTACGACATGTTGAAGTGTCCAACCTCTATTCAATTATTAAGGCCTTTTTAAACTCCGAATACCTAAAGTTTGTATAATTTTGCCGTATAGGGCTGCATTACTATCAGATAAATAAATTAGAAGACGTTTACGTTTCCCAAGTAATTTTCGTAAACCTCTTCGAGATGAGTAGTCTTCAGAATGTGATTTTAAGTGGGAGGTTAGTTTTAAAATCTGATGAGTCAAGTAGTAAATTTGGGAGGCGGTGGATCCAGTATCTTTATTTCCATTGACTAGTTGTGCATTAATGGAGTTACATCTATACGTAGTAATAATAATAATAATAATTACGATTGCTTGCCCTACCTCAAATTGATTATAAACTATTTAGTCATTAGTTGCAGCAATATTGACTTGGACGAAAGAAAATGAAGTCTAATGTTTCTTCTTATTATATAGGACCCAAAAGATGTGTGTGGGCTTCTCTATCTCACCTACCAGTAGTTACGCCTTCTGTCGCAATTCACATTAGATAAATTGTGTAACTAATTGAAATTACCTATACAGAGATTATTGCAATTAATTACACAAAGATTAGAAGCTCCGCGGTCCGATTAAAATTCTTTCTAGTTTGTCAATGTCGAATAATAGGATACATTCGAAGTTTAAGTGTTGTAAATCGGCTCCCGCTAGTGACGTTGAAACAGAATCTGCCAGTGCAGGCTAATTCTTCAAGACGATGGCTAGGCCACATAAATCGCTTAATCTTTTGAAAACCTCTTAGTTCCGAAAGCTTATAATCTTTGCTATTTTGGATCCGGTCAATTTTTGAAGTAGAATCAAATTTAGAATCGAAATAGTTTATTCCTAGTTTCGTAGACCTCGAAATTAATAGAGATCGAAGGAATCGGAATTCCCGTCGACGTCGCACAAGCAAGAGATCTTCAACATTATAAAGATGAGATTGCCTCCTGTTTACTTCCTTGGCAATAAGTGACAATTTTGAGATATAGATATCGCTGCAAACTCTTTTATACATCCGTTTGCCAACTCTAGTTTTCAATCTAAACTTGAATTTTAACAGGGGATTAATTATTTTATATAGCAAATTTTGGTCATCAAGTAAGATCGATAAACGATGAGCTGAAAGAATAGACAGATCATCAAGAAGGTCAAGTTTTGTTGTTGCGTTAAAATATAGATTTAATAGATCCGAATCTACATTGGTATTTGCACAAAGTGCGATGAGATCGCAGTCATCTCCCAACATTCTTACGATAGCTGTCAGACCTCTCAAATTTTCCAGTTTTGCTTCAGATTTCCATTTCCACCGAAATAGGTAATCCATATCTTCTCGTTCGTCTACCATTATTTCGTACAGTTCATCGGATACTTTCTGAAATCTACGAGTTATATCTAGTACTATCCCATATGTAGTATTATCTTTCAAAATAGGATCTATGGAACTCCTTCTCCTATTTTTGAAGAGGCTTCTTGTTCCTGCAAAATTTGTAACTAGCCACGGCATCAAATCAAATTTGAAATTACATTTGATTTCCAAATTAGAAGTGCGAAATTTAAGTAATTCATTCAATTTCCTCCGTTTTACTTTAGTAATTCTCGAAATACGATTTTTGAAGTAAAACCTTTTTTCGATAACATCTTGTCGGATGGAAAATTTTTGCACATCTCCGTTTCGTACGAAGTCAATGAAACTTTGTAATAAATTTCTACGTCTGCAGAGTTTACTAAGATTTCTTATCCGATCCCTAAGGGGGGGGGTTTTATCATATATAGAATAATTACGTAGTTTGCCTCTAAGGACGTGAAATTCTCCTTCATTTACAAATCTTTCTTCGATCTTATTGAGTTCGTTCAAGAGATTAGAACTAGTTTTCCATCTGGAAGGTGCAACATCGCGCCAAAGTAGTAGGGGCAAACTATGGTGGGAGAAGCAGTCTAACCATTTATTCCAATTATTTGCGTCTAAATTGCCTAACTTCTTCAAAAATCCCCATTCTTCTACGCAGTTCAAAATGTGTTCATTGAAATAATTATGTTCAATATTGGTATTCCTTATATCATTATTAAGTAAGTTGTTTGCACAACTACTTATTTTATTCGGGCTTGAAATAGTTGACTCATACTCGACGAGTAGTTCCGAACAATTTGTTAAACAAGTCGAAGATTGGTCAAACTTATAGGGGTTCAAGTTGTTATCCCAGTACTCATTATTTTTAGTTTTTTTCTCGACACTGTTTCCACTACCAGTTGGGAAGACATTTAGTCTCAAATTCTTTTTCACGCTTAAATCCCAAATACTGCTATAGAGATCAGCTTGAGATAACCATTGAGTTTTATCAAATTGTGACAATCTATTTTTGGATCTGGAGTAAACTGAATCTATTTTTTGAGTAGTAGTGCTCATAACTTCTACTAGTTGCGCACATAATGTGACAAGTTCACCGTAGTAATAACGTAAATATTTGCTAATTTTTAAGTACAAAGTGGATACCATAAAATTGGATTTTTCAGTTGCTTCTGCAAGAATTACATGTAATTTCGCGTCAATTTCTTTAGAACCTGCTATTTCTTCCTTATCAATTTTTAGAAAATTCTTGAGGTCTGTATCTTCCAATCCGTAATTTGAAGTTGATTCAGAAGTTTTAGCTACTTCAGTGTTCGATTTATCTACTTTCACTCCCGAGTATGATGGATTTGGTAATCCGGTTGTGTAATTATCTTTAGCAAATTTTTTACCAGCTGATTTTTGATTGACTAATTGTTTATCAACATCACTAGCTGGTCGTACTTCATTAACGGTAGTAATAGATTTCCCACTTATTCTGCCAAAATCTGAATTTGAGTCCGCTACGTCTTCCGTAGTGTTATTAAGTAATGACTTTATCTGATGATTATATGTTGGTGCAGATTCAGCTGAGATCTCTCCAGTTTTCAAGAAGAAGTTGCGCTTTTTTAGTAAAATTAGACTTGGTTTAAACAATTTTTCTAACTTAAATTTGGAATCAAGAAAAAGATAGGCTTGACTAATGCCAAATGAAAACCTCGCCTTGCAAATTCGAATAAGTTTTTTTCTTACAGGCCTCCAGAATGAAGGTTGTTTTTGGATAGTTCCAAAAGGTATATCCGTCTGATATCCTAAAGTAGTTAAATAAGTAAATCTAGGCCTTTTTTGTTTCAACTTCTGTTTATTTTTTGATAATTGACTCCCACTTGATCCAATTTTTAGATATTTCTTCCAAATAGTCATACGTTTTTTCTTACCAGCAGAGTGCCAAGGCTTCAGCCGAAAGGGATACACTACTTTTATCTGTATACCCTCCCTCAACCAGCGAGGGGGAAGTTCATCTTGTGAAAACTCTTCACCATCAAATGTACAATTAATATGAATTTCCTTCTTCCATTTCATCCAATCTTTATTCCATTCAGAATTTTGCCAAAGCAATATACGACCAATAGTTTTTAAAACTATAAGTATAGGTAACTTTATAAACTTGCGAAATCTTGACTGAAAAACCAACATGTAACCCCTTCCATTATGAATCGGAACTATGTCTGATCTAGCCGCTACAGCTGAACGAGCAAGTCTAGACTGGGTCAAATGTTTATCCGTCGATGCTGGGGAAGTTAGTTGCTGCCCAAATCGGTGATTCGTAATCTTTTTCGAGTCAGTAAGTAATCTTTCGGTCTTCAAATCTAATAAACGTTCGACGGGTAATTGAAGTAGGATCGGTACTTCGATTAATCTGAGGAAAAAAGCCGAACGTACTTTTTCTTGAAGTGTTTTCCATAGCAATGTTTTTCGTCTTCTGGATCGCATGGATCCTTTCAAAAATTTTCGGCGAAAGTCAGATATTCTTGCATATCGTTTTATTAATTTTGTTGATCTGGCTCTTCCCTTTGAAACCGTGAAACCAACATTTCGTAATTTTCTATGACGGATATCGCCGTCTGCTCCAGGAAAATCGAATTCAGGATCAAAATATAGCTCGTTATTTCGAGCCAGATTTGCCCCTAAATCTTCGACATTGTAGCGTGTACATACTCTTTTTTCCACAGTTCGAGAGCATTTTCTACCATTTAGTAAAAATCTATTTGCTAAAAAGAATCTGTCAAACTTGTAGTAATTTCTTTCCTGCGTTATATAAGTTATAAATAATGCTTTATCCTCAGGATCCAAATTTGTGATTTCCTCCCAAGTGACAACAGACCCGGACGGAGATCTTATTCCCTTGAGAATTTTCTGAACATCATAATCAAAAAAAACTCGATTTTTGAACATAAACTGGAACATACGTCGGGCTCTCACTGGCAAAGTTTCCCATGGAAGAGGATTCATGCTGCTTCGTCTTAATTTCCCATTCTTTCTGGACATCCAATTTTTGATAGAATTGCTTCTATTTGTGATGCCACCCTTTCCCTTTTTAATCTTTTTTCTTGTTTCTAAATCATTCCAGTTCCATCTAGCCAAATCTAACTCATCTCCTGTTAAAAATGTTTGTGGGGTTGGAATTCGCATACGTGAATTATTAATAAGAGGGTCGTAAACATGGGGTACTCTCTTCTTGTTAGCGCTTATCAATCGAGTTTTTGTTTCCATCGCTTCCGAAAGGGGAAATCCAATATCTAATAATTGAACTCGATCTACTAATTCTTTTTGAAATATCTTGCCTTTCACTAAGTTTTGCAAAATCCAGCTTCGATAGGAAGAATGGGTTCCCACAGAGTTGGAGGGTCTCGCCGTAGCTTTCTCCAATTCTTTTTCAAAAATTGACAAACTAGGCGACACTGCAATGCATAACCTCTGTTTCCCATCAGTTATACACTTCTTGAAAAAATACATAGACGTTTTCCCTTTGTAAAAGCTACTATTAAGATCGAATCGACTATTTTTGATAAATCGACTACTCCGATTTTCTCTGGAAGGATCGAAAAAAGAAGTAGGCCACGGCTTGAAAAACCACCACAGAAGATCTGAATATTCAGCAATTTCCCAGAAAGAAATTTCCTTATCATGAGGTTCATTTGTAAACTTTATAGTCCAAGAAGGAACTGGAGCTCTACCCAGATAAATCAATGCGTTAAATACAAAAACAATACTAAAAGTTGTATAGATGGTACGTTTCACTAATAAATATATTAGTGGTGAATCTTTTCTGACACGAATCAAAAGCAACTTGGACAAGTAATTGAGCGTCATGTGACCAGTTAACCAGCCTAAGAAGCTAGTTAGTACAAACATTAGATTATCACTATAGCGAAAAAAGAAAAGGTACGCTAATCTACTCAACACAGGATTTGGCAACAAAATGGGATTCAAAATTTGAAAAATGAAACTAGTTAAAAATGAACTAATTAAGCGTGAATCGCGCAACGAGGTAACGGGACGCAGAATCTGATAATCTGGTAAGTCATTAATTGTTAGACAAAAGACAACCATGTAAGGTATCACCACAATAGTTAGCAGGTGTGGTTTCGATAAGAAAATATAGATTGGCGAACAATATATTGTCGAAGTAATTGCTAACTGTGCCAGCATTGAGCCGCTCAGAGACACAAGACCGCTCAAATTTCCCCCCAAAAGAAAAGCCCTTAGACACAAGATCTGGGGAGGTCCAACAGGCAGTGTCGATAGGAACCCGTAGTATATGCCAAAAAATATATAAGGACTCATCAACCTCAATCCAGTTAGTGACAAACTATTCAATATATTTATATTCGTTGTAGCCTTTTTGATGTACGGGTTTGTTATTCCATTTGTTTCTATTTCGTCATAATTTTAACTGATCATGTAGATCTTTTGCTCGTTTGGTTTTCTCCATTTCTTTATTTCACTTTTCGATATCCATATGAATACTACATACATTATACGCACAAATATAAACGAATACAACTTATTTTGGCAGATCAACTACAATTTGAAATAGAAATTCTATCTCGTCAAAGATGTTAGAATATAATTTCTTAATCGCAGAAAGAAGATAGAATTAACAAATTTTTGATTAAGAGCTTCTAGAAATGATTACGTAAATATCTTTTCATAATGATTAATTACTAAATTTCAGTAACTACTTCATGGCTTCTAGCTTCCTTGAACATTTAATGTCTGTTTCGACAAGCTACGGCAATCTGATACAGAATCAACTCCACGTCGCAGTGGACGAGTGACTAGTTCAAGAGCATCTCTTGCATTAACAGATCCATGGATTTGTGCAAATGTAAATTCGACCGACCATTTAGTGTTTATATCCCTAGCCTCCAAAGGATTAGCATGAGCCATTCCAGTAATTGCCAAGTCTGGTTGCAACTCATGCATACGCTGTACTTGACTATAATTGTCAGGCTTTTCAACGATGCGGGGCATGGGTCTCTTCATCTTTCTACAAGTCTGTTGCAGGAGCAACAACTCCGCAGCTTGATATCGTTTATCCATATAAGGAATACCTATTTCGTAAACAACCATTCCGCATCGAATTAAAAACCTCGCTATGGAAATTTCCAGTAGATTATCTCCCGTAAGAAAAACAGATTTACCGGTTGTTATTTGAAGATAATCAATCAGAATTTTCCATATTTGATTTTCTCTTTCTTCTAAGCCATCCGGTTTTATATTAAATACTGAACAAATCTTTTCTACCCAAGCACGCGTTCCGTCTGGACCAATAGGAAAGGGTGCTCCTACCAGCTGGCATTTCCTCCGACGCATCGATGCTGTCGCCGTCCGGCTCAAAAAGGGGTTTACTCCGCATACATAGACACCGTCGCCTAAAGCGGGAAGTTCGTTGTATTTTTGCGAGGGTAGCCAACCCGATACGGAAATAGACTGACGTTTCAACTCCAAATTCAATTGAGAAGCTACACTCGAAGGTAGAGATCCAAAGAGTACTAAATTGCATCTATTTAATTTGGTCGTTTTGTCAAAAAGTTTATTGCTTGGGCTGATATCAACTACGTCAAGCTTATTCACGTCCCCTTTCTGTTGGTTCATAACATGACGATTAAATTCTGGACATCGATGTGTCATCGCAGCTAACACGGTGTCTTCTCCCTGGGTGAAAGCGTAGTCCAACCCGTTTGCCCGTGCAACTACAATTGGTATTCCAATTTGCTTCTCCAATTTAGGCGCTATGCCCTCCAAATCCATTTTTATTATCTCTGTAGTACAGGTGCCAATCCAAATAATCACACTGGGGTTTCTATCATTTCTCACTCGTAAACAAATTCTTTCTAATTCCTTTTGATCATTCAACTGAGCTGAGATGTCTCCCTCTTCTGATTCCGCCATTGCGTAACGGGGTTCTGCAAAAATCATGACTCCAAGGGCATTCTGCAAAAAATAACCGCGAGTTTTTGTACCTACTACTAAGAAAAAACTATCTTCAATCTTTTGGTAAAGCCAAGCTACGCAACTAATGGGGCAGAAAGTGTGATAATTACCAGTTTCGCACTCAAAAGTAGGAATATCAAAAGTTTTCATGAAAGTGTTTCCTTGGAGGGGTATAGATATAGATGTCTAAGCAAAACTGATGTAATCTTTTTACTCTCAAATGATTGCAAAATCAAACGAAGTATCTTGCTGATTTTCTCGAGTTTTTTCTTCTTTTTCTAAAATGGGATTTAAATAGAAGTCGGAGAGTAAGCTAAATAATTCTCTATCTGGAATTTCTCGCGGCACAACTCCCTCTGGCTTAGATAAAGTTTAATCTGCTATATTTAAATAGAAGTCACAAACAAAATTTAGATTTGGTTGGCCTTCAGCCATTTCAAATAAAGTTTTTCCCTTCACCCTCGAAATACGAATATCTTCAACTAGAGGTAATACTTCTAATACAGCCATAGGGCAGGCTTCTACGTATTTATCAATTAAGTCTCTTTCAGATGTTCGGTTTCCCACCAAGCCGGCGAGTCGCAAGGGATGAGTATGTGCTTTTTCCCTAACCGATGCGGCAATGCGATTTGCTGCAAAGAGGGCATCGAATCCATTATCAGTTATGATAATACAGTAATCTGCATAATTAAGTGGGGCAGCAAAACCCCCGCAAACTACGTCTCCCAAAACGTCAAATAATATAATATCGTATTCATAAAACGCGTTTAATTCTTTCAATGGCTTGACCGTTTCTCCCACAACATATCCTCCACACCCCGCTCCTGCGGGAGGTCCGCCAGCTTCAACGCAATCTACCCCGCCATAACCTTTATGAATTACATCTTCTGGCCATACATCTTCATAATGATAATCTTTTAATTGTAACGTATCTATAATTGTAGGTATCAAGAATCCCGTAAGAGTAAAAGTACTATCATGTTTGGGATCACACCCAATTTGTAGTATCCGCTTCCCCCGTCTAGCTAAAGCTATTGATATGTTGCAACTAGTTGTTGATTTGCCAATTCCGCCCTTGCCGTAAACTGCTACTTTCGTTTCACGAAGCTCCAATTCGTCTTCATTTCTCCCGACTCTTTTTCATCTTCCCCATCTCTCTCTATATATCTCCTTTTTATTCCTCAATAATAGTACTTGTTTTTACGCTACGAAGTAGGAGAATCCCGCGGCTATTCTACCACGCTTCTTGAAGGGGGGGGAATAGGAAGTACTAATTAGTGACCAATCGATCCAGATCGTGGGGGGGGGCTTGTGGGATTCATCTCAATCGACCGGTTGCCCTCCCCCCCCCTATCCCATGATTGGGGGACCCTTCCATTCAAATGGGGTTGCTATCGCCACCGCCTTCTACTATAATAAAGGTTAGAGTGTACGCAAAGTCTACTCACAACATGTCGGGGGAAGCTTAACCTGTTACAGGTTTAGAAGCGGTTCAAGGAACAAAGATCTTTGAGTGTGTACGAGACTGAATCCCCTGCGACTTCCCTCGGCAGATCAACTTTCCTCGGTAGCTCAGCGGTAGAGCGGTCGGCTGTTAACCGATTGGTCATAGGTTCGAATCCTACCCGGGGAGATTCATTCAAATCTACGTCCGTCAGCAATTCCTACTAATTGGGTAGTTGCGTCTCCCTCATATGCCAAATCAAATCGCGTCGAACCATGACCCACCAACCAGTGAATGATTCACTATCGTGCCTACTTCCAGCTCTACCAATTGAAGAAAAAATGATTTGGGCGTCCCTGTTCCTCTCTTACCCCCCCCCCCCACTCAATTCCGGTGTATTGAATGATTGGAATGAGCGAATCAATAAGTCATCTGGGGGAGGGTAAATCCACAATTTTGGAGAGCCAAGAGTGATGTTAAGAAGCGGTTTTGCAAAATGAATCCCTATGGAATAAGCTATTGCTCTTTCTCAATCTTCTTTCTAAGCAGAAAGATTCATATAGAAAATGGCCTCAAGTTCCTTAACTGTTTGAGATGCTACAGCAGAATTATTTCTACAAGTGGAAGTAAAATATAGATCTTCCTTTTACTGATTTGGCTCCTAATTTTATTGCTAGAGATCTAGACAGAATGAAGGGTATCTAAGATTTGTTCTATGAACTTTCGTGAAAAAATTGTTTCGTAGTTCGATCCGGTGATGCCCCACCAAACCAGAACGGGTTGAATAGATAGGAATAAATTTCAAGCAACATATTATAGATAAGAAAATCCAGAACTGGGCAACAGTTTCGCCTCATCCATTTGTTTCTATGAACCAGAAGCCTAAACCGAATAAATCGCTCCGGAAAATCTTCTGCTACCACGTAGGAATCGAAGCGAGCGGGATTAAATGTCTGCGGATATTGCAGATGTATATCCATAAATGAAGTTTCTTTGACATATTGGGAATCTCGCTCCTCTTCATCATCCAAAGGTAGATTATTCCACCGCTTAATAGATGAGTCAGGTTTCAATTTCGGATTATCTTCACTATAGAGAAAGAAATCTTTAATCTTTTTATTTGACCTTTTATTAAGGTGCTGCCTCCTCATACCGTAAATGGTATAAAGCCTCCGCGCCAGTTTTTTCGTTGGCAACAGGCTCCGACGCGAGGGAGGAATGTTAGGATCTGGTTGGAACAGAAGCATGGGGTCCCAGATGAAGCGCCCCCCGAAGAGTCGAGTCGTTTCATCTAATCGATTACAGTGTGTCTCATATTCATTGGAGGAGTCGCCGGATATTCCCAAATCGATAAATTGCTCGCGTAGCAACATATTATCCAACCGGTTTTCCAATCTTTTAATCAATTTATCTGTCACATTAGTCGCAGATTTTTCAAAACTAAATAGATATCCGCTTCTGTCATACCATCTACTTTTGTCACCCTTAATCTTATTGAATTCGAAATCTTGTTGGGGTATATAATTCCGATTTTGGTGAAGGAGAATTAGATTATACAAATGATTGGGTTCAGATGATACCCTCATCAATTCATAAGCTCCGCTTCGCAGGAAACGGAGACGCCAAGCCTTACGGGACCAAGTGATCTCGCGCGACACTTCCGTCGGACTTGAGTTTCTTAGCTCGGGTGACTGTTGCAGTTCGAAGTCGGTTAGACGGCTAACCCCCCCCCTTCTCATAAATTTAGAAGAACGACTTGTAGAGGTTACACCTGAACAATACTTGGGTTTACCGATAGGAACGTAAAAGGAAAGACTACTGCTGCGTCGACTTTCGCCTCTACAAATTTCTGAACGTGAGAAATTAGTCGATAGGTTTTCCAGTACACCACAAGCTAGGTTCAAGTCATTCTCTACCAGTTTGTCAATAACAATAAGATTCTCTTCCTTTCTCATACCCATTTGAAGCGAATCGCGCGCTACTAATCCAGATAGTATCCCTAGGATATGCGAAAATAGAGTGAATTCATTAAATGTTGACTCGGTTATTGAAGGTTCCACATACCAGTTAGACAAATAATAAAATCGCATCTTCAACGCGTTACGACCAATATATGTATTCGTGAGATAAGTATCTATCAAACTATTCTTTGAAGTAAGATCCCCCATCTCGTGAGAAAAGATCTCCCATTCAGAACCGGATTCTATCCCATTGCCCATATCACTAGCAGCCGAATGTTGTCTATGCGAAGCTAATTCAATTGCGTCGCTACATATAATCTTACTTCTTTTGGAAGTACCTATTAATAAAACCTCATTAGCAAGAAAGAGTAGATCTCGTTTACTATAACCCGTAGTTCCAGACCCAGTACCTTCAATAAGAGGAAGGGGCGGATTAGCCTCCATTTCGCAACCTTTGATACGTAATAGGATTGAGAATTCTTTCTGACGTTGATACCCGTTGGATTTTCGAAAATTTAGTAATTAGTTTAACCGGTTCGGAGCTACTGTAGCTGGATCTATCCTCGCAGGTACGTGAGTCGTAGCGATAACAACATTCTTGTGGATGTTGGAATTGCCGCGCCTGTCACCAATACTTTTCAATATTTGGCAAAGTAAGAATTTGGGATCAGCTTCTAGCTTATGATACGAACGATGAATATTCAATTCATGAATATCTTGAATCCATAGTGTACAGGGAGACATCTCTTTCGCCATTTCAAAAACGAAATTTAAGCGGTGTACGCTCTCTTTCGAGATGAAATTTCCACGTACATTATTAAAGAAGGATCGGTTGTATATCAGCGTTTTCAGTGGTAGTTTCACCACTGGAAAGTAGGAATAGAATGCTACATCTCTAATAATGGAAGATCGACCAGTTTCTATGGGTCCTACTAGCAAAATCCCTTTAGATGGTAATAATCCCGATTGGGGTGAGATAGGTATGTCATGACATGGCTTAGTTAGTAGACTGCCTCTTTGTCTTGTTGTTACTGAAAATAGAATATCTCCCTCGAGGGCGGAAAAAGCCCACTTCTCCGCAGGATCCAACTTACGGATCTTGTGAGTCAATAGATCATTTTGCCAGAATTGCCGTAAGTATGCCAAAACATTAGATCTTCCTTGTGGATAAGGTTCATGAGAAATCTCGTTGCTCAATAAATCATAATTAGAATTCAATTTCGACACATACCTATGAAGAATCTTATTCGTCACTAAATGTTGAGTCAGTAGTTCTTTCTTACTATCTAGGATATCGGAACTTTCTTCATGAAACATCCATGAATTGAGTTCATCTTTTACGAGGAGGAAAAAGATTATATTATTTAGATAATTCAAGAATCTATTCAAAGAATGAATTAGTAGATCTCTCGTTGACATTTAGCTTGTCGAAGGGGAATGCATTACCTCTTTCAAATAGGATCCACGCGTTGGGTCTGTCAAATAGTCAATAGTATTGAAACGTTTCCATAAATGAAAGGAATTGGAACCCGAAACGGCAGACAAAGGGTGTTTGAGTAATGCAAGAACAATTAATATTGAAAAGATGAAGTAATAAAAGATAGACCTATTGGAGAATTGAGATACTGACCATCCCCCCGAATGTAGAATCTCCGCTTCATCAGGAATTTCTTCGAAAATGAGAAGACCTATCTCGGATACTATAGTATTGATGGAATCGTTGTCGAATCTCAATCCTAGGCTTTGCAGTCTTTGGAATAAGTAGGCTTTCGTGCCATCCAATACATCCTCAGTCATTAGTTTAATAATTCTATTAAACTTATAAGTTGAGTCACAACTTATCTTAAGTACTATTTCTGGATATGTTTCTCCAATCAGATTGGAGAAGTATCTCCACCAGGTGGGGGTAAAAAACCAAGGTATGTAATCTCTAAATAAGCTCCATTTTTCACTGATATTGTCTTTCCAAAAGATCCAAGAGATCTTATATCTGTTCAAATCTTTTAATAATTCATTGAAATTGATAGGGTGGAATGTAGCCTCCTTCCGGATAGATTGATCCGCAAAGTCTGTATCTTCGTACGTAACCTCCTTTCCAATTGATTCTGCTGTAGATCTCGATGTTACATCGCTGCATAATGGGAGTCTTAGCGACCAATAAGATGTTTCCAATTCTTCCGGTTCCCAGAAATACTTAATAGGCAAATTCTTTTGATAGACTCGATCCAATACTAGATTCTCGATACGGGGTTGGGGTCGCCGATCCGACGATGAATCGGAGTTTATCGACGTTTTCTCCAAATAAACTCGATTGCTACTGCACGAATATAGAGATGATTCTATCGTTTTACGAGGAGATAAGTTCAAACTTGCCAGTAACCTCTTCAGATCCGAAATAGAATTAGAAAGTCCATCTGAATGAGTTACTAATGCTGTGGATTCCTGCAGATTAGAAAAAATAGATTGAATTGGTGTGGGTGCGTGACCAGCAACCTCCCCCGCTGTTTGTTTCGATAGATTGGATGACAACGAATCTGACAGTTGGGGATGAATCAATGAGATGATATTGGATGAGATGATTTCATCTTCGGAGCCCACATAGAAGTTTTCTAAGACGTTGAGATAACTACCGTTGCATTTCCCAAGAAAGAGATCTCTTTTGATTCTCGGAATAAAGCTGCTTCCAGCAAAGTTCCGTATAGGTGAATCGTCTAGAAAGTTTAGTTTATTAACCTGATCGGAGATGTATCTCGAAATATTTCCACCCATATCTCTAGTTGAACCTCCCCCACGGTTTAAATCATCCAGAAACAGATTCCAAAATTTCCTCCCCGTAATGGAAAAAGCATCGTTTGAAAATCCTGCTCGGATAGATTCGATACGGGGCAACCCGAGATAAGTAGGATTCACTGCAAGTTCCAGCTTGGTCAAAGAGCCTACCAATTTCTCACTCATGAACAGTTTGGATTCAATGAATAACCTCTTTTTTCTCTCAAGAATTGTTTTGATAAAAAGTATCTGTTCATCAATGTAACCATCGAATAAACTTGATAGAAGATCAAGTTTCATGAGATCTATCTTGTTCAATTTATCGAGATCTATATCGTTCAATTTTTCGATGCAATAATCGATGGTATATATCAAAACTTTCTGGCGAGTAATCTCAGCAACAATCATTTTATAAAGAAATAAAACATTGAGAAATCGATGAAAATCTTTTTTGCTCTGTTGATTGTTACTACCGAGACTGACACCAATATTATTCAGCAATTCGTTTCCTATTATTGATACACGGCAAATTGATTCCTCCAAGTTTAAGACTTCCCTGACAGGGAAAGAAGACGAATCCTCGGTCGTATCGAGCCATCTATGCACGTTTGACTGAACATTTTTATACTCATAAGATTTAAATCTACTATATTCGTTCAATAGGCGCTCTGCGTCATCTTTCCATTTCAATACTCTTTATTCAATTGCAATTCTTGTTGCACCGGTGTACCCTCCGATCCCCGCCCAGCCATTCAACCGATATTTGATTTGGAAAAAATAGTCAGTAGATAATGCGCAGAAATAGTCATAGAAAAGAGATATGTATGCTGAGTAGAGAGGTATGACTCTACTTCGTCCATACAATCTAACTAAAGAATATATTGAATGTATGTCATCCTTTTCTTTCAATTAGTTTGGAAAAGTAGTATTTTCACCTCGATTACTTATTTCTTTAGGTATACCTAAAGAAATTTGAAAATAGTTTGGAAGAATCTCATTGAGGTTGAGGTGTCTGCTACTCACTAGCCCAAGTTTTTTGCCAGATATTTGAGTAAGCGGCATGTCGCCCTTCATTTTCAATTGAAATCCTTTCACAGATTTGACGCTATTACTGATGTCAATAACTATTGCCCCAGTAGAAATCAGATTTGATTTCTCAATTATTGGGAGAAATTCGATGAGTCGATTTATTAATCCATTTCTCATTTGTGAATAAGTGTGTGGGATGGGAAATTCTTCCCCATTTTTGCCACAATCTAATCCGGATATACAGCCACGAGACGGCGTCGTTTTCTCACAAGATGTAAATGAAGACAAGTTGGAAAAGGCTTCTCGCTCCGAGTGAAATCCCAATCTATCCCCCTGGTGATCTGCTGAATTTATGGATTCAAGTGACGCCTTGTCATAGAAGTTTAATACTACGGGACTTAATGAGTCGTTTCTCAATTGTGTTGCTTGTAACCGACCCGGATCTCGCTTGTTACGATCCCAAAAGAATAACAGGTCGAAATCACTTTGGTTGTTTTTACAAACTACCAGATAGTTATAGAATTTGAAAAACCTACTTGAATTTTGTAAACACCTACCCCTACAAAATACTTGAATCCCCTCAGTCTCATCCTTGGATATATCTCTGCCAAGGAATAAACCTCTCACTACGCATGCCTTCCATCTACCGGAAACCAAAGGAATCATCCCATCATAGCAAACTTGCTTCTCTTTTTTCGTTGAACCTGCAGAAATAGCTTCGGTCAAACCTAAGTAGTGGGAAGCAGGTATTCTCCTTTTTCCATTCTTTTCAACATATAAAGATCTTTCGAATCGTAGAAAGCAGTCACAGGAAAAATCGACAAGGTTTTCCGCTTGTCTCTTTTTTACTCCGTCACCCCCATTAATGACTCCCGTTAATACAACACTTGGTTCGACCAACCTTTTGTCACTCAAGCAGTGCATAGATATTGGTATTGCTAGCAACAGTAGCATCTCCAGGGTTACGCCACTATCTCTTTTTAGTAAATTACGCAGATTGCGTAAAAATAGTGAACTTAGAAATCACAAGTCAGATAATCTAATAAAAGGTTCATAATTGGAAGATGGACTAATTAAAAATTCTTTGAGATATTGGTTTTTCAATGATTCGAAGAAGTGATCTACTAGAACGACTTCTACTAACTCCGAAATTTTAGATGAAAAATCTGGACTTCCTACTCTTTCTATTGCCACCTTTTTTACCTTATTCTCTTTTTTCATATTAATTCTATGCAGTAGATACTATCTATTTCCCAGATTTATTATACCAATAATCTTGAAAATTTCAAGATAGGATGGAATACATATTTCGAACGAGTCTAGTTCTTTCTGTGAATAGTCGTATCCAAAACTGGAATTAGATCGGGAATTACAAATTGTTATTGTCGAGGAGACCCACACATATCCCATCTACCTTAACCGTTCTTCTCTGTTCCAAGCAGAGCGATGGAATCGAATTACCCATACCCAATTGGATGGGCGAACGACGGGGATTGAACCCGCGCGTGATGGATCCACAATCCATTGCCTTGATCCACTTGGCTACGTCCGCCCCCTCTGTTGATTTCTTTGACTCCCCCCGGACGTGGACGAGATCTATCCGTTAAGCAACCTAGATAGGTCCTTCGGTTGATACACATCCATATTAACTGTATTTCTATAACAAGACGATAGAAAATCTTTGAAATGAGGAATGCACTCCTTCCTTTCCGTTCTTCAAAAGATCGGGGTGGCAGTTTACAAACATTCCGCAAATTAGAATAGGAAACTTCGTAACGTATTAAATCGCGGAAGGATATTGGAAATAGTTTTCAGAATTCAAGGTTGGAAACTGATAATCATGAAATTGTGAAAAGCTGCTACCACTTTTTCCACCCTTTCTTTATACCGCACGAATCTTCATATCATTGGACACCAAACCTCCCCCTCTGAAGAGATTTGGCATCCAGTTGTGCTGGATAACCATACAGGTGTTATCCGTTTATAGAAGGAACTTCAACAGAAGCCAAGTCTAGGGGGAAATTATGAGCGTTACGCTCATGCATGACTTCCATACCTAGGTTAGCACGGTTTATGATATCAGCCCAGGTGTTTATGACACGACCTTGGCTGTCAACCACGGATTGGTTGAAGTTAAAACCATTCAAGTTGAATGCCATAGTGCTAATGCCTAAAGCGGTGAACCAAATACCTACTACAGGCCAAGCAGCTAAAAAGAAGTGCAGAGAACGAGAATTGTTGAAGCTAGCATATTGGAAGATCAAACGACCAAAGTAGCCGTGAGCAGCTACGATGTTGTAGGTTTCTTCCTCTTGACCGAACTTGTAACCTGCATTAGCAGACTCATTCTCAGTTGTTTCTCTGATCAAACTAGAAGTTACCAAAGAACCATGCATAGCACTGAATAGAGAGCCGCCGAATACGCCAGCTACACCCAACATGTGGAAGGGATGCATAAGGATATTGTGCTCAGCCTGGAAGACGATCATGAAGTTGAAAGTACCAGAAATGCCTAGAGGCATACCGTCAGAGAAACTTCCTTGACCAATTGGGTAGATCAAGAAGACGGCGGCAGCAGCTGCGACAGGAGCCGAGTACGCAACAGCGATCCAAGGACGCATACCTAGACGGAAGCTCAGTTCCCATTCGCGACCCATGTAGCAAGCTACACCAAGTAGGAAGTGAAGAACGATAAGTTCGTAAGGACCACCATTGTAAAGCCATTCATCGACGGAAGCTGCTTCCCAGATTGGGTAGAAATGTAACCCAATAGCTGCAGAAGTAGGGATGATAGCACCAGAGATAATGTTGTTACCGTATAACAAAGAACCAGAAACGGGTTCGCGAATACCGTCAATATCTACAGGAGGAGCTGCGACAAAAGCAATGATGAATACAGAGGTTGCGGTTAGCAAGGTGGGAATCATTAAGACACCGAACCATCCGATATAAAGACGGTTTTCGGTGCTGGTGATCCAGTCGCAGAAGCGACCCCATAGGCTTGCGCTTTCGCGTCGTTCTAAAGTTGCGGTCATGGTAATTTTCGGTTTTCAAGAGATAATTAGTGATTCCCCAGGCTAGTAAGCTTGTTATTCCAGAATATATCACAAAAACTTATCTGTGTCAACCAAAATTGATTGAGTCTTCAGAATTCTCGGATATGGGGGCTTCTTCTCGCTATCTCAAACAAATTTTACTGCATATGATGCGCGTCCCAATCAAATTCAGTCTCTGAAAAACTGGTCGTCATGTGTCAAGCCTTTCTGCGAGGCACTCCGCCACTATGCATCGGCCCCCCCCCACTATTTTAGTGGGAAGGGTCTAACAATTAACAACCTAAAGAAGTAGTTGCCAATCCCCACTTGTGGCTTAGACAGCTGTTATTCGTCCTTCACCCCTCACTCAACCATTTCTTCCTTTGTAGCGTCTTTTGATTCCCAGATAGTTTGTGCCCCGGTTCCAACCCACAACAAATATATTTGTTGTGGGTTGGAACGAATCCGAAACTAACGGAAATGGGCAAAAGCTTTGTTGGCTTCCGCAACTTTATGAGTCTCCTCTTTCTTACGTATGGCACTACCGGAATTTCTGGCGGCATCCATTGATTCATCACTCGATCTTAAAGCCATACTTCGACCTGAGCGTTTTCGACACGCGATTAATGACCACCGGATAGCCGAAGCTTTTCCCGCTGCCGGTACTACTTCAACGGGAACTCGATAAGTTGATCCACCTACACGTTTGGTTTCTGTCACTACGTCGGGAGTTACCCCGCGCACCGCCTGTCGCAGAACAGACAGCGGGTTCCTATTTGTCTTTTACCTAATCCGCTTCATAGCCTGATAAAAAATATGATAAGCCAGCGATTTCTTGCCGTTTTTCAGGATACGATCGACTAGCATATTTACCAATCGATTACGATAAATTGGATCTGATTCGATATTTTTATTTCTGTTCACTCCACTGCTCCGATGTAACACGAGTTTACAAATCTAAATATGTCAGATTTCAATCAATTCTTTTATTTCAATGGTATCTTAGGCTACTATTTTGGCTTCGTCACTCCATATTGTAGGGTGGATCCACCAGTTAATCGGGGATCTCCCTCCAAACTGCACGTGCGACTTTCATCGAATACAGCTTTCCACATGATTGAATAGAAACTAAACTATTCAAATGATGTTGAACCATGTCTTTTTGAAGATGCAAATCATATTTACTCATTGCATATTGAGTATCCGTTTCCCCCCATTCCACGGATAAGAAGGAAAAATCGAAGTTTAGATATAGAAGGAGAAAATCTTGCAATTCAGTTATCTTACTAGGAATGTCCGTAGGTTTATCAATCCAATCAATAAATGTACATAAAGCCTTTACTGAATTTCCGTGGTCGTAATCTAAACCTGTTCCAAGAGGAAAAGACATCCCAAGATTTTCTCAGGTGGGAGTCCGGGTCAAACTCAACTTACTGGAATAGAACACCTTAGACACCAAGTTGTTTCACACAAATAGATAGGTAGTAATTAATCTCTATCAATCTCTGTAGTAGCAGGCTTCAGTCCCCTTGCAATGCTGGGTCAGCTACACATTGAACATATCAGAACAACTGATACGGAATCATTGCAATGATCCAAGTTGTGACAATGTTTTGCAACGCACTAGAACGCCCTTTTTTACGATCCTTCACCCCTACAGCATCTAGAGTTCCTCTAACAATGTGATACCTAACACCGGGTAGGTCTTTGACCCTTCCGCCTCTCACGGGGACCACCGAATGTTCCTGCAAATTATGGCCAATACCTGGTATATAAGCCGTTACCTCAAACTTGGAGGTTAATCGAACTCTCGCGACTTTACGTAGGGCAGAGTTGGGTTTTTTTGGTGTAGTCGTGGAATAGTCGACAGCTTCAACGTCACTATACGGAACCGTACGTGAGATTCCCACCTCATACGGCTCCTCGTCATTCAATTACTCCTGAGATTGAGATGATAAAGGGAGTCCAAAATTCCTCCCAATTGTTTTCAACTACAAATACAAAATAGAAAGAGATTGAAAAGGATTTCAATCTCTTTCTAAGGCTTCGGCTTTGCGACCCACTCATTTACCGGATCTCGTCATTATTAGTAAGCGACGCAGATAAAGAGATGAAAAATGTATTAAATCCATGGGTAAATTTGATTTGTTAATGAGTTCCCTATTTTCGTGCAAGTAATATGATGCGGATTGAGTATGGAGGAGATTGACGAGTCGGTATCAGCTTATCCGCATCATTAATCACTTTTTAATAAGGAATCCATTTTGAAATGAAGACAGTTTCGATATCTCACTCTCGTTCTTTATTTCGTTTCGACGAGGCTACCTGAAGAGGATCCGGCAACCTGACGCCGACGAACTACCCTAATTAAGTAGGTGAGCTAAAATATGGAGTAGGTAGAATCCGACCACTACCTGAAGTTTGCCAGCGACGACGGCACTGAAGTAGCAACGAAAAAGGAAAACCAAGGATACATACAAAAAAGATGGAAATGAGTTAAAGGTTAATGAGTTAGTTGCTTAGCCGATTGCGGCTTAGTCAGCCTGTTCCGTCGCGAGCAACTGGTCAAGCCCTACTGCATCCTACTACTCCTCTTCTGCGAACCAAATCATAAGTCTAGGTTCCGCAGGGAATAAATTGTACCACAAGAGCTAGGGGAGGTCAAGCCGTTTCTGTCACCAGTTGTTACTAGCAATCCCATATCTCAAGGATTAAGAGTAAGAAAGGCCGAAAGTCTAGCAAAGGAAGAGTTAGCAGCGGCAGGGGTGAGGTGAGGGGTGAGGTGCTGGTATATTAAGTATAGTTACGAGGTTACAAAATGTTAATTAGAAGTGGAGGCAGCCTCGACTCCCTTGCAACATTATTCGAAAACTATTCGAGATTGAATTTGGGGACTTGCCAAACTGAAACTGCCTTCCAGTCTCTTTTTGGGTAGGGCTAAGAAAACGAATAGGCCAGGCACACCGAGCAATCTGTTATCTCCGCTAATAACCTATCTCTATAGTGTGGGACCCATAAAAACTATTTCGAGCAGGCGGGGAAGATCTCTGTTTACCATCCTACGCAATCTGCTCATCAGAGGAAGACGCCTTTACTATCAAAAGGGAAAAAGGCGCCTCGCCGAAGATCCAAGGGTCCAATTATCTCACATAGTCGAGCAGAAAGGGCTACAAGCGCCCCCCCGATGCCAACTCAGTTAACGTCGAAGTTGAGTCGCTCCCAGGGGGAGTGGTAATCCTAGACATCGACTGCCCAGATATAGGATCCGTGGTATTGCAGGCCCTTAGGGAGGAGAAACCCCCACTTAGCGTGGAAAAGACACCATCGGGCGGTTTACATATATGGGGAGTCGGTGATGACCACTGTACCACCAAGAGCGCGGTCGCGGCAAGTGGTTTTCCTTTGGAGTTTTTTAGGCAGGGAAGGTTGACCGTAATGGAGGCGGGCCGTAGCCTACTCTCCTGGACGCCTCTGGAGTCCCTGGACAGCTTCCCTGCTTACCTACGGCCTCGCGACAAGGGAAGGTTCCCGCCTAAAAAGGTACCCATTCCATTGGGGGAAAGGTGGAACACCCTTCATGCGCAGATAGGAAAGAACGAATGCCTTTGCGAGGAAGCTCTTCGGTTCCAAGCGCGCTGGCTGTGCCGGCCGCCGCTGGAGGAAGATAGGGTGAAGGACCTGCACGAGATACTGAGAAAAAGAAGGATTAAAGGAGAGGGGGAACCCCTGGAGAGGAGGGTGTGCAACGAAATCGGGGGGAAGCTAAAGGACAGGTGGTTCTTCAGGCTTCCTGATGGGGTGTGGTACAGATACGCGGAGAATTATTGGGCGACCAACGAAGGGACATCCTATGAACTGCTCAACGAGATTGGCAGGGGGATCGACGAGGTGAAGAGTGGGTTTTCGTTGGCTGAGAGAAAGAAGATGGGAACTTTTCGGTTTCGTAAATTGGTCGAGGAGAATATGAGGCAAGCCCACGCCGGTGCCAGGGTTACTATTTATGAACGGTCTGCTAGTACCCCAGGAGGATGGAAAGTACGGGCTGTTGCCCCCTCGAACAGGGTTATGGTCGTTTACGAGGTGCGGGATAGCCCTTGACGGGGCGGCGTTGCTTACTTTAGGGCAAAAAAGATTTCTGTAACGGATGGGGACCGTCTAAAAACAAATATTTTGCGGCATCTTCTCAAGTTGATATTTAC